TGTAATGTGCCTGATAAAAGGATTATCTTGATGAGATAATTATGACTTTAGTCCTTTACAATGAAATGATTTTATTCAACTAATCATAAAGACATTGGAGTTTTATATTTAATCTTCGGAATTTGATCAGGATTATTGGGGTACGGGATAAGAATGATTATTCGCTTTGAATTAGGAGAAGCTGGATCATTTATTATTGATTCTCATATTTATAATGTTATTGTAACTTCTCATGCATTTTTAATAATTTTCTTTATAATTATACCTTTAATAATTGGGGGATTTTCTAACTGATTAATTCCAATTATAGTTGGTGCCCCTGATATAGCATTCCCTCGAATAAATAACATAAGATTTTGACTTCTAATTCCATCTTTAATATTATTATTAAGAAGAATATTTATTGATGGTGGTACAGGAACCGGATGAACTGTCTACCCCCCGTTAGCTGGGGTAACAGGTCATCCAGGTAGATCAGTTGATTTATCTATTTTTTCTTTACATTTGGCTGGATTGAGGTCTATTATAGGTGCAATTAATTTTATTAGAACTATTTTTAATATATGAGTGTACAAATGAGAGAATTTACCTTTATTTTGCTGATCAGTTTTAATTACAGCTGTTCTTTTATTGTTATCTCTTCCAGTTTTAGCAGGAGCTATTACTATACTTTTATTAGATCGCAATGTTAATTCTTCATTTTTTGACCCTTCGGGGGGTGGAGATCCTATTTTATATCAACATTTATTTTGATTCTTTGGTCATCCTGAAGTTTACATTTTAATTCTTCCTGGTTTTGGATTAATTTCTCATATTATCGCTGAGGAAGCGGGAAAGAAGGAAGTTTTTGGGTCTCTTGGAATAATTTATGCTATATTGGGAATTGGAATTTTAGGATTTGTTGTATGGGCTCATCATATGTTTACTGTAGGTATAGATGTTGACAGACGGGCTTACTTTACGAGAGCTACTATAATTATTGCCGTACCCACAGGGGTTAAAGTTTTTAGATGATTATCAACTTTATTTGGAGGTCGATTAAATTGATCAATTTCTAACTTATGAAGAATTGGTTTTGTTTTTCTTTTTACTATGGGGGGTTTAACTGGTATTGTCTTATCAAATTCCTCTATTGATACATCTCTTCATGATACTTACTATGTAGTAGCTCATTTTCACTACGTTTTATCTATAGGAGCAGTCGTAGCTTTTTTGGGAGGTTTTTTTCATTGATTTCCCCTAATATTAGGTTTAGGTTTTAATCAACGTTGATTGAAGGTTCATTTCGCTGTAATATTTATAGGGGTTAACTTAACCTTTTTCCCTCAACATTTTTTAGGGTTAAGTGGAATACCTCGTCGATATAGGGACTATCCTGATGTATTTTATTCTTGAAATATAATTTCTTCAATTGGTTCAAATGTTACATTTATTAGATTTTTAATTTTAATTTTAGCAGTATATGAATCTCTTATTAGAAAACGTTTAGTTTTATTTTCATGTTCAATAGGTTCATCAATTGAATGATTTATAGGCTATCCACCTAGATTTCATACAAATGAAGCTTGTCCTTTATTAATTAGAAAATAATAATTAAGAAGCTTTAAAAAGTATTGAATTTTTAATTCAATGGATGACGCTTTCGTCCTTAATTAGTCTATATATTTTTTTATTAAGTTTTTCTTTTCTATAATTCTACTTCCCCTTTTCATAAAGGAATTATTTTCTTCTTGCCTCTTAAGAGTATATTTCTTGTATACAATTATAAATATGAGAGAAATATTAATCATCAATTCTCTTAGTTTTATAGATTGAATAGCTTATTTACTTATTTCATTAAGTTTATTAATTTGTTATTTTTCTTTCTTCATAATTAATAATAAATTAAAGCTCTTTATAATTTCTATATCATGTCTTATTATAATTTTATATTTTATGTCTGATTCAATTTTAAATCTTTTTATTTTATTTGAACTAAGTTTAATTCCCATAGTTATTTTAATTATGGGATTTGGTTTTCAACCAGAACGATTAAAAGCTGGTCGATTTATATTTATTTATACAGTTGTTGCTTCTTCTTCTTTACTTATTTCCCTTTTAAAAATGAATAATCAGGGATTAAATTGATTAAGTATATTTAGCTTTAATTTTTTAAATATTCCTATTATATTTAATATATGAATTATTTTTGGATTAACTCTGGCATTTTTAGTAAAAATTCCTTCATTTTTAATTCACTTCTGATTACCTAAAGCTCATGTTGAAGCTCCTTTAGAAGGTTCAATAATTTTAGCTGGAGTTATGCTAAAAATAGGTCTTTATGGAATAATTCGATTTATAACCTTTATATTTATATATTTTAATAAGTATTGATTAATTATTATTTCTTTATTTATTATTGGTTCAATTTACTCTTGTTGAATGGCAATTACAGCGGATGATTTAAAAATAATTGTAGCATATAGATCAATTAGTCATATAAATTTTTCTCTGGTTGGTTTAATAAGTTACTTAAATTTGGGAATTAGTTCCTGTACACTTATTATAGTTTCACATGGTTTTAGTTCCTCTTCATTATTTTTTTTAGTTACCTTATTGTATAATAATAACCATTCTCGGAGAAGAATTATTAATAAAGGTTATATTAGAATTTTTCCTTCTTTTAGATTAGTTATATTTATAGGCTGATGTTTAAATATAGCCAGTCCTCCTTCAATCTCTTTTTTAGGAGAAGTATTTTCAATAATATGCTTAAATTATATAATTAATGGTATAATTATTATATCTCTTATATATATTATTATAAATTCTTTCTTTTCTATTTTAAATTATGGAATTTCTAGTCATAGTAGATTTAAAGTAAATGTAAAATCATCATTGGGAAATATTCTATCAATTATAATTCCTATATATATATTTATAGTAATTATTTTTTTATTTTTTTCCATAGATTTATTAATAAATTAAAAATACTATAGTTTATAAAAAATACTTCATTTTCAGTGAAGAGATGTACATTTATTAGTATTTTGCCTCAAATAATACCAATTTGATGAACAGTAATTTCTTTATTGAGAATAATTATAATTATAATAATATTTATTTCTTTATTCTTTTTTTTTATAATCAATAATCTAAAAGAAAAAGTAAATAAATTAAATAAAAAAATGTTAATAATTGATGATTTGTAATTTATTTTCTTCATTTGATCCCAGATTATCTTTAGAAGGTTCAGGATTTCAATTTAAATGGTATTCTTCATTTATTTTGTTGTTATTTATTTACTGACAGTTCTTTGTAGGATCAGTTGGAATAATAATTTTTATAAAGGAATTATTCTTAACAGCCCTGTCGGCTGTTAAGATTTCATTTGTAGAAAGATATAAAAAATTTTACATGATTTTATTATCTCTGTTTATTTCTATCCTTTTAATTAATGAATTAGGAATAATTAATCCTACATTTACTGCATCTAGTCATTTATCTTTTAACTTAAGAATCTCTTTACCAATATGAATTGGTGGCTTAATTTTTATATTTTATAATTCTTGAAAAAATTTTGTTATTCACTTAGTCCCGTCAGGTTGTCCTATAGCTTTAATTCCATTATTAATTTTAATTGAATCAGTTAGTTTATTAATTCGGCCTATTTCCTTAGGAGTTCGATTAATATCTAATATTATAGCTGGACATATAATTTTAACTTTAATTAATTTATCTTTAGTTAGTTTAATTCCTTCATTATCTTTTCTATTTGTATTCCTAATTCAAAGGTTTATTTTTACCTTTGAATTAGGTATTGCCTTAATTCAGTCTTATGTTTTTTCTAGTCTAATAATATTATACTGACAAGATAACTTCTAATTATAGAGATATAGTTTTAAAAATATTTTGTTTACACCAAAAAGTCCTCTAATGAGTATTTCTTTGTTCGCTGTAGTTTAAGAAAAACGTGAATTTGTGGAGTTCAAAATAACTCTCTTCTGCGAAAGTTTATGTCAAAAAGATTTTTTCATTATTCTTTTATAAAATTATCACTGCTATCTTTTATTATTTTTTTATTAATTAATTTAAGGAATCAAATTATCATTTTAGATATTTACTTTATAAGAGGTATAAGTTTTATTAATGGATCTTTTTGTATTGATAAGTTAAGAATAAGATTTGTCTTCATTGTTTCTTTAATTAGTTACTCCGTTATAAAATATTCAATTGGTTATATAATTGGTACAAATGAAAATAAATTTTATTGATTAATAATGATTTTTATTTCCTTTATAATAATTTTATCAGTTAGATGTAATTTACTATGATTAATAGTAAGGTGAGATGGCTTAGGGCTAAGGTCATTTTGTCTAGTTATGTATTTCATAAACTGAAAGAGGTTTAACAGGGCCATAATTACCTTTATATGTAATCGAACTGGAGATTTATTTATAATGGTAAGAATTGTTTTTCTTTATTTATCTGGTAGTCTGTTTAGATTTCAATACGAAGTAAGTTTTATCAATAATGTATGTTTATTAATCTTTTTATCTTCAATTTCAAAGAGTGCCCAGATTCCATTTTCTTCATGACTTCCATTAGCTATAGCAGCTCCTACTCCAGTTTCTTCATTAGTTCATTCTTCTACATTAGTAACATCTGGAATTTTTTTATGCCTTCGTTTTATGGACTTAATAACGAAGGATGTTTTAAATATGATAATAATTATTTCCTTTTTAACTATTATTTTGGCAGGGTTATCTTCCTTATGAGAATTTGATTTAAAGAAAATTATTGCTTTATCAACTTTATCTCATATTGGATTTATTTTTATATTTATTTCGGTAAAAGATTTTTATCCAGCTTTGATTCATTTAATTATTCATGCAATTTTTAAATCTTCATTATTTATAGTTAGGGGTGTTATTATCCACTTCTTTAGTAATCAACAAGATATTCGTTTTATCAAATTCAACGTTAATAAAAATTTACTATGATCAATTTTTTTGGTTTGTTGTATAAGTATAATAGGAATTCCATTTTTATCAGGCTTTTACTCAAAAGAAGTAATAATGCTTTCAATAATTAATTACAGAAATTCATTTTTATTTAGATTTATGTTTTTATTGTCCGTTATTATAACTTTAATATATTCTTGTCGGTTAATTATAGTAATATTTTATTCAAAAAGTCTTTCAATTATAAATTCAAGTAATATTGATAAAAATATAGAACATTCAATTTTAATTGGGTTAATTTTAAGATGTTTAGGAGGAGGAATAATTATATGATTATTCTTTGACATCGAATATTCGATGTCAATAAGATTTCTTAATAATGCTATAAAAGTTGTAATTTTTTCTTTAATATTTTTCTTTTCTTGGATTTGATTAACAATAATTTTAAAAGTGTACATTTTTAAATTAATATTATTTAAAATGATAATGTTTATTAGTTCTATTACATTAGTTTATTCTAAACCTTATTTATTAAGTTCATTAAATATTTGAAAAATTGAGTTTATTAATGATTGGTTTTTTATATATTTATATAGAGATTATATAAATACAATTAAAAAAATTGAATTACTTTCCGGTTCTCATATACCATTTATTAAAACTCTTATTGGAATGGTTATTTTAATAATTGGTTTGCAAATTATAATAACATTTCATTAGTTCCTGAGAGGGAAAAAAAGCTAAATCAGCTGAGACAGACCAAAATAATAATATATATAGTAAGTATATATTAAGTATTAATCTTAAAATTATTCTGTTAAGCAGAGATAATAGATTACTTTATTATTGAACCTCCACTTGAAATAATAATTGAATCAATCACAAATAACATTAAAAGTAAGATTACTAATAAAAAAATAAATAAATATATATACGGATATAAACAAAACAAATTATTTATTATTATTTGATTATCAACATTATAAATATATCTATAAACAAATGAATTGTCAAAACTAATAAATAAAAAGTTTATAAAAATAAAATATAAAGTGTTATAATTAAGTGAAGATTGAATTTCTTTATCTTTTGGACAGATTATTATTACAAATGATACTACTACTACTAATCCTCTAATAATAGAAAGGATTAATAAATATCTAATTCATCATCTTATTGAATTTAAATAAATAATAATTGAGTTTACTAAGACAGTTAAAATTAGAAGAATTAATCTATTAATTAATGAAAATGACATTAAAAATAATTGAAATAAGGTTAATATAATTAATAGCATTATCATTATTTTATTTAATGTTTCTAGGAAATTCTTCCTCCTTAGCTTCTTCAAGGCCATACTCTTAGAGCTTTAGAAACATTTTTCTCCTTCATAGGTCTTTTTAATTGGAAATTAAACTTACTAAAATATAATAAGAAAAAAAATTATAATTATAAATACAAAGATTAGGAAATAAAGAGTTGAAACAAATTGACCAATTATAATAAAAGGCTGTTCAACCAATTCTATTCCTAATCAAGAAAGGATAAAGAAATTTATTACTTGGAACCAAAATAAAATTTTATAAATTAAATTAAAGCGTGCTTTACCTCCTCTGCTTAAAGGTAAAGCCGCTAAAATAATAATTGATATTAATAAAGCTAATACACCCCCTAGTTTATTAGGTACTGAACGGAGAATTGCATAAGCAAATAAAAAGTATCATTCAGGTTGAATATGAGCAGGTGTATTTATTGGATTTGCTAATGAAAAATTATCTGGATCCATTAATAAATCTCTATAAATAAAACATATAAAAAAAAATATTAATAAAACAAAAAAAAAACCTACTAAATCTTTAATTGTAAAGTAGGGATGAAACCTAATCTTTCTTGAATTGAAAGATAATCCTAAAGGATTAGAACTTCCTGAAGAATGCAAGAATAATAAATGGATTATTACAAATACAACAATTAAGAAGGGTAAAATAAAGTGAATTGAAAAGAAACGGGTTAATGTTGGACCTCCAACTGAAAACCCTCCCCATAATCATATTACAATTTTTTGACCTAAGTAAGGAATAGCTGACATTAAATTTGTAATAACGGTAGCACCTCAAAATGATATCTGTCCTCAAGGTAAAACATAACCCAAAAACGCTGTAGCTATTAAAGTTATTAAAATTAAAATACCAGAAAATCACGTTCCAATAAAAGAAAAACTTCCGTAATAAATTCCTCGACCAATATGTAAATAAATAAAAATAAAAAACATAGAGGCTCCATTAGCATGGATACTTCGAACTAATCAACCTCAATTTACATCATTACAAATTACAATAACCCTATCAAATGCTGTTCTAATATTAGACTCATAATGTATAGATAAAAATAAACCTGATAAAATTTGAATTACTAAACTTATTCCTAGTAAAGAACCAAAATTTCATAAATAAGAAATTCTTGATGGAGTAGGAAGATTACAAATCGAATTATTTAATTCTATAAAAAAACTTTTACTTTTGATAATAAAATTCAATCTTATGAGGAACAAATCCATAAGTAAATTTTAAATTTAGTGCACTATTCTGCCATCATAAGAGAATATAAATGGAATTAAACCATTTTAACTTTCGATTAGAAATCAAAATTAGATCTTCATATTCTTTTAATTAGACTAACAGTCAATTCTATTATTAACAATAATAAGCCGCTAATTTGGCTTTAATTAACTATTAATTAGATTTTAATCATTTAATAAATATAATTTCTGGAATGAATTCTAAACAAATAGGTATAAATGAATGAAATCTTCCACAAATTTCTGAACATTGACCATATATAATTCCATTTCGATTACTTATAAAACAAATTTGGTTTAAACGACCTGGTACGGCATCTATCTTAACCCCCAAACTTGGTACAGTTCATGAATGAATTACATCACTTGAAGTAATTAATATTCGAATTTCTATATCTATTGGTAGAATTAAATTATTATCAACTTCTAGTAATCGATATTCTCCCATATTTATTTCTCTTAAAGGAGTTATATAAGAGTCAAATGATAAATTTATAAAGTCTCTATATTCATATGATCAAAATCACTGATGACCAATAGTTTTAATAGTTAATAATGGTTTAATTAATTCATCTGATAGATAAAGAGTAAATAAAGAAGGAAGAGCTAAAAAACCTAATACTATTCTAGGAACAGCAGTTCAAATTAATTCAAGTATTTCATTTCCAAAGAAAAAGCGATTAAATATTCTGCCCATTATTAAACAACTTATAATATACCCAATGAGAGATAAAATTATTAAAACAATTAATATTACATGATCATGAAAATTGGAAATATAATATATTATAGGTGAGTTTGAATCCTGTATTAATATTCTATTTATTTATAATATTAAGAGAGAAGAAAAAATTCATTTATGTATTTACAGTACATCACTTTTATCAGCCATTCTCTCTAAATTTTGGGACGAAATCATCTTCTCCTAATTACAAAATAGATATTTTTATTATTAACTACCAAAAATTAAAAGCAGTAAAAATAAATTAAAAAAAATTGAATAAAGCATAGCAAAAAATATATCAAGTAATTTATAGAAGAATTATATCATCCATTTGTAAAGTAAGAATTCTTATAGTTCATTAATATAATTAAAATAAAAAATAGATAACCAATCACTATAATTGATGAAATAATTACTAAAACTGAAGTATAAAAGTTTATATTTAAATCTATTATAGAAAGAATGGAGTCATATTTAATAAAAAAACCAGCTAAAGGCGGAATGCCTATTATTGATAAAACCCTAATCAAAGATGTAAAACGAGAAATATAATTTCCTTTAGAGTTTAATCGATTAATTGAGGAAAATTCACAGAATGAAATATCCATAACAGTTAAAGTAAAACACGACAAATTTAAACAATAAATTAAAAAATATATTAATATTCTAGTTGAATCAATAAGAATTAAAATAATAATTCAACTTATATTGGAAATTCTCCTAAATAATAAGAATTGGCGTATGGATCAATTAAATAAGCCTACAATTGAATATGTTAAAGAAATTAATCTAATAATTAATAAATAATAAGTTTCAACTGATAAAGAAGATATAATTATTACAGGAGGAACTTTTTGAAAAGTGGATAGAATCAAGAAATTTCCCCAAGAAATAGATTGGGAAATTTCAAAAAGTCATTTATGGAAAGGTGGTATACCCATCTTTATTATTATTCTTACATACATAATAAGAGTTGATCAATGATTTATTAAATGTCTAAAATTAACAGAAAATGATAAAAATATAGAAATAAGGAACAAGATTGATCTAACTCCTTGAATGAAAAAATACTTTCATATATTTAATTTAGAAATAAATTTATAATTTGACAAAAGAGGAATAAATAAAAAAGAGTTTAATTCCATTAAAAATCAAGATATAAATCAAAAATCAGAACCTATAATAAATATAATATTAACTAATAACGAAATAAGAATAAAAGATTTTAAGATCAGGTTGATAATACTTTTAAGTATTTAATTCCATTTTCAAAATGGAAGGTCTAAAGACAATCAACCATCTTCCTCATCAATAAATTGATAAAAATAAAAATAATCAAACAACATCTACAAAATGTCAATATCAAGCTGATACTTCAAATCTAATATGATGATTTTTAGATAAGTGAAACTTCATTAAACGAATTAATACAATAAAAAGAAAAATTCTTCCAACTAATACATGAATTCCATGGAATCCCGTAGCAATAAAAAATAAAGAACCATAAGCTCTATCAGATATACAGAATGAACACTCGTAGTATTCAAAAGCTTGAATAATAGAAAAGATAAACCCTAAAAAAATTGTTAACATTAAACCAATTTTACATTGATTATAATTTGATTCAATTAAAGAATGATGACTTCAAGTAATTGAAACTCCACTTGATAATAAAATTAGAGTATTTAATAAAGGAACCCTTTCATAATTAATAGGGGATAAACCTGTAGGTGGTCAACAGGAACCTAAAGCATATGAATCAGGATTTAATGATAAGAAAAAGTAACCAAAAAAAAAAGAAAAGAAAAATATTACTTCAGAACAAATAAATATTAAAAATCCTAAGTAAATTCCTGATATAACTTTTATTCTATGACATCCTTGATAAGTCCTCTCCCGAATAACATCACGCCACCATTGATAAACAATTAAATTCAAACTTAGAAAAATTAGTAAGAAATTATAAGTAGAACAAAATCCATTCATTAGTGAATATAAACTAATTATAGAATTTATTACAGAAAATGAACATAGAATAGGTCAAGGACTAAGAGATAATATATGAAATGGGTGAAAACCTAGTTTTAACATCAGGAAACACAATAGTGATCTACAAATTCCAAATTTGTTATTTTTTAAACTACTCCCTGAAGTAATGAAAAACTCCTTCTAATGTTTGACAAACATTTATTTTAATAAACTAATTACTTTACTAAATTAAAGAAGTAGAATTAACTACTAATTTTTGAAGTCAAAGTTCAATGTTTTAAATAAACTATCTTTAAGAGGAAAATATTCATCTTAAGATCATGAATCTCAAAGCTTTTAATTAGCCTACTCTTAAATTCTTAGAGCACCTTCCGGTACGCTAACTATGTTTCGACTTATCCTAATTTAGGGACGACGGGCTATTTGTACATAATAAAGAGCCAATTCATATATATATTATTAAATATATTACTTTTAAATTTTCCTTCATTAATAATTTCATATTTAATCTGTAATTTTTATTATAAAATACATTTAATCTTAAATATTGTCCGTGCCTAGACCTGACTTATAACCAACAAGGTTATAGAATAATTTATTAAAATTATTCTTCAGACGGTGGTGTAAGAAATTTAAAATTTAAGTAAGATAATCGTGCATCATCGGTTTAATAAACATATTTCTCTAATTGGATTTAAAATTGCCATACAGTTTCAATTTTGAAGAAATTAATCTTTACTCCTTACGTTTTTATATAATATTTATAATAGGGTATCTAATCCTAGTTTATAATTATATTTTTATATTGTGATAATTTAACTGTATTAAATTGCATTTCACCACTAATTTAACAAGAAGAAAGAGAATTATTCAATAAACGTATAATTTTATTCTAGAAAGTTTAAAGTATAACCGCGAATGCTGGCACTTTATTTTACAGAATTTTATGTAGTCTGTATGTATTTCTATTTATACAATTCTATCATTTAAAATTTTATAATTATTGAATTTTGAATGTAATAAACCTACGAAACTCTGAAATTGATTACAACTGTAAATTAATCAAGTTCAAAATATCAATTTACTTTAAACTTGCAATTTAATATTATTTATTAACTATTGAACTAAATAATTATAACTAATAACAGTAAAAAACATAAAAGAAGAGGAAGTATTTTCACTCAACAAAGACTTATAATTATATCAAATCGAATTCGCGGTAAGGACCCGCGAATTCAGACTATTAAACTAATAATCATTAGCAATATAATAAAATTATATCCTGTAATAAATGATAATATAATTGACATGAACATAACTCTAGAATTTTCTCTCAAAAAAATTAACGTATACAAAATTCCTCCATATTCTACACAATAACCTGATACTAGTTCCCTTTCTCCTTCAGTTACATCAAAAGGAGTTCGATTTAATTCTGCTAACAATGAAATAAAGAAGAAAGGTAAAAAACATAGTAATGGTATAACTAATCATGCTTCATCTTGCATAAAAATTAAAGATATAATATCAATAGATATTGATATAATAATTAATAGCAAAATTAAGAAAGATAGAATAATTTCATATGAAATTGTTTGAACAACAGAACGAATTCTACCAATTATAGAATATTTAGAATTAGAAAATCAACCCAAAAAGATAACTATATAAATAGAAACTCTTATACATAATACAATAAATAGTAATCTAGATTGTATAAAATAAATAGAGCCTTTTAAGATTGGAATAACTATTCAAATTAATAAAGAAATAGTAAAGAATAAAGAAGGTATAAAAAAATAAATTCAATTGAGGCTATCTAATGGACTAGAATTAAATTTTATAATTAATTTTAATGCATCACTAATAGGTTGTATAACTCCATTTAATCCAACTTTATTTGGACCCTTACGAAATTGAATAAGTGCTAGCATTTTTCGTTCAAATAATGAGAAAAATGCTACTCTTAGTATAATTCTCACTAATAAAATCATTAATTGAATTAAAGTTAAAAAAATTAAAGCTTATTTGCCTTATAGAATTAAAGCTTTTATTCTTTTCAATCCAGTGAACCTATAAATAGTTCAATTATTAAACCACCAATTAAGATAAATAAGTATAGATATCAAAATGCTATTCAATTTTTTAAGTCACTTATTATAAAAATAGGCGGAATTGACAAAATAAATTCTATATCAAATACTAAGAAAAGAATGGAGACCAAGAAAAAGTGTATTCTTATTGGTAAACGACAATTTTGTATAGAATCTATTCCACACTCGAATGGAGAATTCGAATTTGTAGATTCATCTTCCTTTGAAGATAAAATTCCCATAAACATTAAAATAAAAATTATTAATATTCTAGATACTAACCAATAAATTAAGGGATAATTCACTATAATTTAATATATAAATCAGTAGGAGTACCATAATTTAGAATTGATGAAATTGATACAAGAATTCTTAATCCTATACATCCTTCACAAATTATTATTAACAAAAATGATAATAATAAATAAGAATGATTAACCGTTTCTATATAAAATATAAATATTATAAATAAAATGGAAATACAAATTTCCAATGATAGAATTATCATTATTAGATTGTTAGTAATAGTTAACTTTATAATAGATATAGCTAAAAGAGTGCAAAAAATCAAAAGAGTTGTTAAAAACTTGGACCAGGTCGAAACTGAATGCATCTAACAATGCTTAACTCTTTAAAATTAAAGTAATAAGTTAATAAAACTTTAATCGTTCAAATATTAAATTGAAGAGCTTTTCTTCTTACTTTTTAAAAATTGACTTGGCAGAATAGTGCACTAAATTTAGGATTTATAAAAGTGATAATCACAGTCAATATACTAGTATTTTATTAAAAGTTTATAAGTTTTTTAATTAAAATCATATTTTCAAGAATTATTTGTATAAAATATATCATACTAAAGACCTGAAATGAACAATATTAATAAAAGAATAGTAAATATTAGAATTGTACCTTTTGTATCAGGGTGTTAGGAAATATTTATTTATCTTTATTCCCGAATGGAAAAGATCTTTTTTTATTTTATTTTAATATTTAAATATTAAGTAATAATTATTAAAAGTTGTTAAAAGTAATTCGGTTTTCATTATATCTGGTTGTTAAATTATCATTTTAAATGAATATTTTCTAATCTCTAAGGAAAATTTTAATCTTTAGGGGATAAGCTCTAAAGATTAAAAATTCATAAATTAAAATTTTATAAATTTAAGTAAGTTCATTTTATTCAGAGTTGAATTTTTTATACGTTTAACTAATTTTTATAATAATATTTAATTTAAAATAATCTTTCAATTAGTATTAATGATAAATATAATTTAGGAACTCGGCAAAGAATTAATTCGCCTGTTTAATAAAAACATGTCCTTAATTAATTATTTAAGGTCCGACCTGCTCAATGCGTAAGTTAATTGCTGCAGTAACTTGACTGTACTAAGGTAGCATAATAATTAGTTTTTTAATTGAAAACTGGAATGAAAGGTTAGACGGAATTAAAACTGTCTTTTTTATAGTTTAATAAATTAATAAGTTGGTGAAAAATCCCACTTGATTAGGAGGGACGAGAAGACCCTTTAGATCTTTATTTATATTTTTCTTGAGAAGATGAGTATAAATTTATCTGGGACGGATCTAATAATTTTTATCTATAGATAATAAAAAAATCATTAATTAAATTAATGATCCCTTAGAATGGATATGTAGAAAAAGTTACCTAAGGGATAACAGCATAATTCCCCCACAGAGATCTTATTTGTGGGGGAGATTATGACCTCGATGTTGAATTAAGTTAACTATTGAAAGTAGAAATTTAATTAGTTAGTCTGCTCGACTATTAAAAGCTTACATGATTTGAGTTTAGACCGACGTAAGTCAGGTCGGATTCTATCTTCCTATTATAATTTTATTGTACGAAAGGACTTAAAATTGCTTATTTATAAGTGGGGTAAAATTGCTTCTTTGCAATAAGCATCTCTCTTTATAAGAGTTACCTT